GGGTTCGAGCCCCGTCAGTCCCGACGGATCCAAATCCAATAACCAATAAAAAAAAATACATCAATAGATCTCTCCTTTTTCTGTTAAACTGGGTACAAATGGTATAATTTCATTCCCAACGGTATCCTTCTTTTTTTTTTCTTTTTCGTTTCGCATTTCTCATTAACCGGTACCGGTTAATGAGAAAGAGACATGTGTGAATTGGTACAATTATTGGTAGTGGTAGCATTATATTCAGGATTCAAAGAGATACCGGATTGGGTCTGGTTTTTTTTTGACTGCTCTCGATCCGTGTATGTAATACCGTGTATGTAATAGAATCGAGTACACCATATCGTTATATCGTTCCCGGAAGCATATCCACAAATGGAATTCATTTCTTGTACGATACAAAATGAATTTAAAATAGTTACTTTGATAAAATACTTTTCAGAGTCAAAATATCTTCTTTTCTGGTTTCCATTTTGTGTAACTTAAATTACTAGTTTGAATTTAAAACAATTTCACGGAATATTCGATTTTTTATTATACTGGGACTCGTCTTTATCATACTTCTTTTTTCTTTGTTTTTTTTGTTTTTCAAGAAAATTAGATCATTAAAAAAAAAGGAGTTTCGAACTTAACTCTTTTCGATTTCGTTTCTATTCTTTGTTTGGGTTTATTTGTAAACCATTTGTAAATAGAAATAATGGACGTGGAAGCGGTAGATTATAGAACAGACAGAATGGCAAAGAATGATAAATAAAAATAAAGTAGTTAAAGTATAAACTAAAGGAATTCTTTTGATTGAATCCGGAATCAGAATCAAAGTTTGTATTCGGTGTGTGGATAAAAGATCTACCTATGTTATACTATTCAATTCTCGACGCTGAATCGACTTGATAGCTCAGATATTGTTATTCATGATATTGATCCGATTCGATATCATCGAAATGGAATTCATCCCATTGAATTTACAAGCGAAAGGTTTATCATCTCTATGGGATTAAATCCCGAGTTATTGCGAAGTAAAAAAAAAAAAACGAAACGATGAGATTATGGAAGTAAATATTCTCGCATTTATTGCTACTGCACTGTTCATTCTAGTTCCTACTGCTTTTTTACTTATAATATACGTAAAAACTGTCAGTCAAGGTGATTAATTTGAATGAAACTTGACTTCTTAGTTCTTATCAATGATTTAAGAAACAAGATTCCAATTTCACGTCTTAAATGAAATGAAGGGACTAGAATCCGCAGTAGCCTATGAGATTCGATAAGTATGGTCGAAAGATTCATATATGAATCTTTCGACCATACTATCTATTTTGATTATTGTACTGTAGAAAGATACAAACTGAATAGAGATCAATCTACAATATGTATATGTATCTTCATACATCTTAATATCAATTAAATATATGGAATGTACATAGTATCTCAATTCGATTTCTTTGCTTTATCTATTTTCTTTTTGTTGATTCCAATCAATCTGAAATAATCAAAAGGGAACTCTTACAATTTTCTAATTTCTAGATTTATTATTATTATTATTTTCAATATGAATTCCGGTATCCATTAAACAAGAATCAAAGCAATGAAGGAAAAACAATATTGGGCATATATTACTAAAATAAAATCAAGTTAATAAAAGAAAATGAAAATAAAGTAATCTTTTTTTTTTTTTAGCATTTCGATTTCGAAGAAGTTACCATAGAACTCCTTGGATCATCTGTCAACCGCTCAATCAATTACTTCTTCGGATTTCAAAATTGAATTAAATTAATGAATTCAATATTAAGATTAAGTTAATTATTAATTAAATATATTCAATAATTCAATTTAATAATTAATAAATAATTAATTAAATAATTGAAAGGGCTTTGCAGAACGATCTAGAAAAAATCTATAAAAAAAGTGATCAAATTTTATTCCCCAACTCAATTAGTAGTATCTCTAGAGTCCACTTCTTCCCCATACTACGAGTGAAAGGGAAAATGTAAAAACTACCATTAAAGCAGCCCAAGCGAGACTTACTATATCCATGTGAATTATGTCCCCTATCTCTATGAATATGAAGGAATTATTCCATTATTGTTTACTAATAATAGTGGAATCACTGGTGCAGAGTCAAAAAGGGATTATGACCCAAGACCCTTGATGAAAGACTCCTATAAATCCACGTATAACAAGGTATAACAAGTTCTTATATGATTTCTAGTACATTAAACAAAATACGCAGTCACACTTTTCTTTGCAAGTATCAAAGGGAATGTTACTAATATGTAGTAATAATAAGACCCATTCTCCTTTATGCATCCAATCTAATATTGATTGAATGCCCGTGCACTCAGAGACTCTCATGAGTCTGTATACTCTGTATACAAAGTATTTTCTGCTCCTTCCATAAATATTAATTCGATTTTCCGTTTGACTATCCAATCGAATTCAAGACCTGGTAAGTAGACACTCCATTAGTATTAGTAGTGGAAAGAAATCGGTAACTCTTGATTTGATATGA